AAAAAGCGGGATGCTGTATTTCCAGGATTGGATTTCATATTCGAATGAACCTCTTAATCGTAAGAAAGTGGGTTTTTTAGTTATGGGCCTAGCAAAAGAAAAATCGAGATAGGTTCCCATAGACCGGGATTCCCCCTTTAAAAATCGGACGTGAAGGTTTCCTTTCATCCGGCTCAAGCAGTTACGCAAAACTAAAGAAAGGGGTTTTTCTTTAGTTTTGAAATTTTATTTGATAAAACCCTAAAAAAAGCTACTCCTTACTCAAGTTTTCCGAGTAAGGACCAATCTTTCATTGATTCATTCTTATTCTTCTTTTGGCTTGAGCAACTTTCTGAATTACTTCATTTTGACTTTCCGACAAAAAATTGAAATATGAAATTATTGAGTAGTCTACTTCCCCTTAAATGATGAATCCCCTTAAAGGAAACCTTCGGCACTCGTAAGGGATTTACTTGTCTATATATCGTTTCGTTCGATCTTTTAGGTCCCCGATTACCTCGATGGTTATGTCACGATACCCCTTGAAGCATATATGCGATAAATAGACTCCTGTAACCATGCCATATTTGCTTGCTTGAATAGAATTTCTCTCTAAAAGAGAAGAAATGGAATGGCGAATTCCACAAAAAATCTTTTTTCACGGGATATAACTAGCAATTCCTATTTATTTGTTAAAGAATCGACCATGGATCAATTCCCCTTCCGTTTGGAAGTATTGAATACTCCCATAGTTCTGAGCTTCACGTTACTCCTCCCAAGACACATGTCAGAGTCGGGGACATCCCAATCAAATTGAATGGGATGACAGTTTATTATTATGAATCTGTAAAATGCAAATTTCGATCAAATCACACATCGCAGTACACTAGGCCTTCTAATTCCTTAAGGGGTTTATCTAAAAGATTCGCGATATAACTAGGAAGGCGTTTCAAATACCACACATGAGTCACCGGACATGCGAGTTTAATGTATCCCATTTGATATCTTCGTATACGAGAATCAACAAATTCCACCCCGCATTGTTCACAAAATTTCGGGCCTTCTTTTTCAACTCTGATTACTCGATAATTTCCACAAGCACAAATTCCACTTTTTATAGGTCCAGAGATTCTTTCACAAAACAATCCATCTTTTTCCGGTTTATTGGTTTTGTAATGAAAAGTATAGGGTTTTGTCACTTCTCCAACTATCTCCCCATTAGGTAGGATTTTGTTGGCCCAGGCCTTTATTTGTTGAGGAGAAACCAGTCCAATTCGAAGTTGTTGATGTTTATACCGATCGATCATAGAATATAAATTCTGATTGATTCAGATCAAGCTTCCTTCCTATAAATCTGAAAATTCTTATCAGATACAAGGAAATGATTCAGTTCCAGGGCTAAGGATCGTAGTTCTCGAACGAGCAATCGAAAAGATTCTGGAGCATCCTCGGGGTTAGGTACTGTTCCTCCAATGATCGTAGCACCAAGTACTTCTTGACGAGCTCTAATATGATCAGATTTATAAGTAAGCATCTCTTGTAAAATATGAGCAACACCAAATCCCTCCAAAGCCCAAACTTCCATTTCTCCTACTCGCTGTCCCCCTTGCTTAGCCCTTCCTCTAAGAGGTTGTTGTGTAACGAGTGCATAATGCCCACTGGAACGCCCGTGGATTTTATCATCAACTTGATGAATTAATTTCAGGATATAGGATTTTCCTAGTAGAACAGGTTGTTCAAAAGTGTCTCCTGTTCTTCCATCAAATATTCTGCTTTTTCCCGGATACTCGGGCTCAAATACCCATGGATTTTTTGTTTGTTGACTAGCTTCATATAATTCGGGAAACACTAGTTTTCTAGAAGCCTCTTGCTCATATCTCTCATCAAAAGGCGCTATTCTATAATGTCTATTTAGCAAATCCCCCGCTAAGCCGAGTGAGCATTCAAAAATCTGCCCCACATTCATTCTTGAGGGCACTCCTAATGGGTTGAAGACCATATCAACAGGTGTTCCATCTTGCAAATAAGGCATATCCTGTCTAGGCAAAATTTTGGAAATGATACCCTTATTCCCATGTCTTCCGGCTACCTTATCGCCTACTTTGATTTCACGTTTCTGTAAAATATATACACGAATCATTTCTGGATTATAACTAGAACCCCCCTTTTTCTGGATCCATCTCACATCAATAACTCGACCCCTTCCGCCTATAGGCAGTCTTAAAGAAGTTTCTTTTGCCGTGGATACCTGAATACCAAGTATGGCTCGTAATAATCTATCTTCTGGCGCATACGACGATTCGTTCGCCGTTTGAGGTGTTAATTTACCTACTAAAATATCACCTGCTTCTGTCCAAGATCCCAACATAACAATTCCATTTCTATCTAAATTGCGGAGTAAATGGGCCTCTAAATGCGGTATTTCTTTAGTGATTCTTTCAGGACCTTGACTTGTCACATGAGTCTGAATTTCATATTTTCGGATGTGAAAAGAAGTATAAATATCTTCATAGACCAGACG